TGTGAGGGAGTTGTTGATTGTTTTTAGGAGGGGGTGGGATTTTCGGGGATTGGGGGCCATTGTGAGTCGGGGTTAGTGTGTTGACAGGAGGATAATGAGGGTTGATAGAGCGAAGGTCCCTAGATAGGTTTTGAGTAGTCCGGTGTGGAGGAGGGTTGAGGTTTTGGTTGCTGTAAGTTGCAGGTCGGCGATTCCCTCGGGGCCTATTTTTTTATATCAGGACAGGTCGATTAAGTGAGAGGCAATGTTTTGTCCGTTGTTTAGTAGGGCTAGGGAGCTGAAGCGATGTGTTAGGGGGTTAAAGTATCCTAGCATGGAGGAGAAGTTTAGATGTGTGTTTTGCTTTGGTTGGGTTAGGGTGTGTGTTATGTTTGAGAGTTCTATGGCTAGGATGATACCCAGGGTTGTGACGATGATTGCGGTGGTTTTTGTGAGTGTGGGCATGGTCATTGGGGGTGTTTTTGTGGGGGGGATGTAGGATGTGATGAGTAGGCCCGCTATGATGCTGCCTAGGGCGAGTCGGCTGATTGGATTGATGAGTGCAGGGGCGTTTTCATTTGTGGGGGTGATTGGGGATGTGCGGGGGAATTTTGTTTGTACTAGTAGGGTTATGCGTAGGCTGTATGTTGCTGTGAATGAGGTTGCTAGGAGGGTTAGGAGTAGGGCTCAAGCATTTAGATAGGAGGTGTTCAGGTTTTCGATGATTAGGTCTTTTGAGTAGAATCCTGCTAGGAATGGGGTTCCTATTAGGGCTAGGTTTCCGATGGTTAGACAGGTGGTAGTTGTTGGGAGTGTTTTTTGGAGGCCGCCTATTTTTCGGATATCTTGTTCTCCATTGAGAGCGTGGATGATCGATCCTGAGCAGAGAAACAGTATGGCTTTGAAGAAAGCATGGGTTGAGATGTGGAGGAAGGCGAGCTGGGGAAGGTTTAGTCCAATGGTGACTATTATTAGTCCGAGTTGGCTGGATGTAGAGAAAGCAATGATTTTTTTGATGTCATTTTGTGTTAGGGCGCAGGTGGCGGCAAATAGTGTGGATAGTGCTCCTAAGCATAGGCATGTGGTGAGGGCGGTTTGGTTAGTGGAGAGTATAGGGTGAGTGCGGATGAGTAGGAAGATTCCGGCTACTACTATGGTGCTGGAGTGGAGTAGGGCGGAGACTGGGGTTGGGCCCTCTATGGCGGCGGGGAGTCACGGGTGAAGGCCGAATTGGGCGGACTTTCCTGTGGCAGCTAGAATGAGTCCTAGTAGGGGGAGGGTTGGGGTTTGGTTGGGGGAAAGGGCCTGTTGGATCTCTCATGTGTTTGTTGTTGAAGCTAGGTATGCTATGCTTAGGATGAGGCCGATGTCTCCGATTCGGTTGTAGAGCACAGCTTGGAGGGCAGCGGTGTTGGCTTCTGCACGGCCTTGTCACCAGCCGATTAGTAGGAAGGATATGATTCCGACTCCCTCTCAGCCAATGAATAGAAGGAATATGTTGTTGGCGATTGTTAGCGTGAGTATGGCGATTAGGAATATTAGGAGGAAGGAGAAGAATTTTGTGATATGTGGCTCTGATGTTATGTATCATGATGTGAATTGGAGGATGGATCAGGTTACGAATAGTGCGATGGGGAAGAATATTATGGAGTATTGGTCGATTTTGAAGCTGAGGGGGATTTTGAAGTTTGTAATGAATTTTCACTCTCAGTGAGAGATAATACTCTCTGATCCTGAGTATATGAAGAGGAGTATTGGTACTAGGCTGGTTAGGAAGGCGGTTTTAATAGTGCGTGTGATGGTAGTAGGGGAGGTGGGGTAGGTGGTTGAGAGTAGTGGGAGGAGAATTGGTGTAAGGATGATTGCTAGTGTGAGGAGTATGGAGGTGTTGAGGAGTAGTGCTGTTTCCATTGTACTTTTACTTGGATTTGCACCAAGATGAGTGGTTCCTAAGACCAGTGGATTGCTGTTATCCTTTAAAAGTTAAGGGGACTGAGGTTTTAGGCTCAGATGCGAGAATTAGCAGTTCTTGCTGGTTGAACTTCCCCTCGGCAGGTAAGAAGGGTCTAACTTCTATTTTTAGGATCACAGTCTAATGTTTGGGTTGAAACTATACTTGCATAAGGGCATTCCTGAGATTATTTCTGGTTTTAGGATTAGGAGAAGTAGGGGGGTGATGTGGAGGGCTATTAGAAGGTGTTCTCGTGTGTTTGAATTTTGTAGTGAGGTGATGTGGGTTGGTAGTGTCCCTCGTTGGGTTGTTAGTAGCATGAATAGGGTATATGAGGCGGTTAGTAGGGTTGCGGCTCCTGTTAGAATGATGGTGGGGGTGGATCAGTTGAATAGTGCGACTATAATGGTTAGTTCTGCTATCAGGTTGGTAGTTGGTGGTAGGGCTATATTTGTGAGATTGGCTAGTAGCCATCAGATAGCTATAAGGGGTAGGAGGGGTTGTAGACCTCGTGTCAGGAGAAGGATTCGGCTATGGGTGCGTTCATAGGTTGTATTTGCTAGGCAGAATAGTATTGAGGAGGTGAGTCCATGGGAGATTATTAGGAGTATTGCTCCTGAGAATGATCAGTGGGTTTGGAGAATGCTTGCAGCGATGACTAGGCCTATATGGCTTACGGAGGAGTAGGCAATGAGGGATTTTAGGTCAGTTTGGCGTAGGCAGATTGAGCTGGTTATTAGTGCACCTCATAGGGCTAGAGTGAGGAAGGGGTAGTGTAGGTAGGGGGAGAGGGGGCCGATCAGGAGAGTGAGGCGTATGATGCCGTAGCCCCCTAGCTTTAGGAGTAGGGCGGCAAGTAGTATGGATCCTGCAATTGGAGCTTCTACGTGAGCTTTGGGTAGTCATAGGTGGAGGCCGTAGAGGGGGGCTTTTACCATGAATGCTATTAGTAGTGCTAGGCTTAGTAGGAGGTCGGTTCAAGAATTAGTAAGTAGAGGGTGAGATAGCTTGAGTATTGTGAGATGTAGGGTGCCAATGTGTGTGTGGAGATACAGGATTGTGACTAGTAGGGGTAGGGAGCTGATGAGGGTGTAGAATAGCAGGTAGATGCCCGCGCTTAAGCGTTCTGGTTGGCCTCCTCAGCGTGTAATTAAGATTAGGGTGGGGATGAGGGTTGCTTCGAATGTGACGTAGAATAGTATTAGTTCGGTGGCTGAGAATGCTAGAAGGAGAAGGGGTTGTACTGTAATTAGGGCGGTGATGAAGGTTCGCTTGCGGATTAGTGGTTCGTGTTGCAGGTGGTTTTGGCTTGCTAGGATTATGAGTGGGAGTAGTCAGCAAGATAGGACTAGTAGGGGGGATGAGATGTGGTCGGTGCTTGTCCATTGAGTGAGGTTTTTGTGGGGGTAGTATGTGGGGAGTAGTCAATGGAGGCTGATGGTGGCAATTAGGAGGCTGTGGGTGGTGGTATTGGTTCATAGAAATTTTTGGGGGGACAAGAGGGCTGTGGGAAGGAGTATGATTGTTGGGAGGAGGATCTTTAGCATTGTAGGAGGTTTAGGTTGTGTAAGTGGTCGGAGCCGTGAGTTCGCGTAGAGGCGACTAGTATGGCTAGGCCAGCGCCTGCTTCGCAGGCTGAAAATGTTAGTATGAATACTGGGGTTAAGGCGGTGGATGTTATTTGGGTTTCAACGGGTCAGATTGATAGGGCAATGTATATGGAGAGTATCATGCTTTCTAGACATAATAGGGCAGAAATTAGGTGGGTTCGGTGGAAGGCTAGGCCTAAGCAGCTTAGGGTGAAGGAGGAATAGAAGCTTAGGTGTAAGAGTGACATAGAGAGAGGCATAGGATTGAGCTATGATTTGTTGAGTCGAAATCAACTGTCTTGGTTAGACTACTTCTCTGTACTTATTCGGCTCATTCTAGGCCTCCTTGGAGTCATTCGTAGATTAGTCCTAGTGTGAGGAGGTAGATGATGATGGAGGCTCAGGTTAGAGTGGTGGTGGGGGATTGAAGTTGCATAGCTCATGGTAGAGGCAGTAGAAGTGCGATTTCCAGGTCGAATAGTAGGAATAGGATGGCTACTAGGAAGAATCGAATTGAGAATGGGAGTCGAGCAGATCCTAGGGGGTCGAAGCCACATTCGTATGGTGATAGTTTTTCTGAGTCGGGGTTTGTTTGGGCGAGTCAGAGGTTTAATGTGGTTAGGGTGGCACTTAGGGTGAGGGATAGGGCGAGCATGAAGGTGATTATGTTAATTGCTCTTCTCTGGGGTCGCACCAGATTTTATGGATTGGAAGTCAATTGTAATTAGTATACTAGAAGAGCAAGATCCTCATCAGTAAATAGTTATGTAGAGGAATAGTCAGATGACGTCTACGAAGTGTCAGTATCAGGCAGCTGCTTCGAATCCAAAGTGGTGGCTAGATGTGAAGTGGAAGTTAATTAGACGTAGGAGGCAGACTGATAGGAAAGAGGATCCGATGATTACGTGGAGTCCGTGGAAGCCTGTAGCGACGAAGAAGGTCGAACCGTATACACCGTCGGCGATTGAAAATGGTGCTTCATAGTATTCTATTGCTTGTAGTGCTGTGAAGTAGAAGCCTAGAAGGATGGTCAGGGTAAGTGCATGAATTGCTTGTTTTCGGTTGGCCTCTATGATGCTGTGGTGTGTTCATGTTACGGTAACGCCTGAGGCGAGGAGGATTGCTGTGTTTAGTAGGGGTACTTCTAGGGGGTTAAGGGGGTTAATTCCTGTTGGGGGTCATTGCCCACCTAGCTCTGGGGTGGGGGCTAGGCTAGAGTGGAAGAATGCCCAGAAGAAGCCGAGGAAGAAGAATGCTTCGGATGTGATGAATAGGATTATTCCGTATCGTAGGCCTTTTTGGACGGCGGGGGTGTGGTGGCCTTGGAACGTGCTTTCTCGCACTACGTCTCGTCATCATTGTAGTATGACTAGGAGTATGGAGAGTAGGCCTAGTGATAGGAGCTGTGAGGAGTTGTAGTGGAATCATATGATTAGGCCTGAGGTGGTGAGTAAGGCGGCTGTTGCGCCAAAGATGGGTCAGGGGCTGGGGTCTACTATATGGTAGGAGTGTGCTTGGTGGGCCATTAAATGTTTTCTTGTAGGTATAGGCTTAGGAGTAGGACGAAGACGTAGGCTTGGATTATGGCTACTGCGATTTCTAGGACGGTCAGTAGTAGTAGGATTAGGGCGGTTAGAGCGGATACTGCTGGGAGAATGGGAAGTAGGACAGTGGTGGCAGTAGAGATGAGTTGGATTAGTAGATGTCCTGCTGTTAGGTTTGCTGTGAGGCGGACTCCTAGGGCTAAGGGGCGGATGAGTAGGCTGGTAGTCTCGATTAGGATTAGGGCGGGGATTAGTGGTGTTGGAGTGCCTTCAGGCAGGAGATGGCCTAGGGATACTGTAGGCTGGTTTCGCAATCCTGTGAGGAGGGTGGCTAGTCAGAGGGGGAAGGCAAGGGCTATGTTTATTGACAGTTGGGTGGTTGGAGTGAATGTGTATGGTAGTAGTCCTAATAGGTTAGCTGTAAGTAGGAGCATTATTAGTGATGTTAGGATTAGGGCTCATTTATGTCCTCCTTTGTTTAGGGGGAGTATTAGTTGTTTTGTGGTTAGGTTGATGAGTCATAGCTGGAGGGTGGAGAGGCGGTTAGTGATTCATCGGTTAGAGGGTGAGGGGAATAGTAGGGTGGGGAATAATATTGAAATTAGGATGAGTGGGATGCCTAGGAGGCAGGGGCTTGTGAATTGGTCAAAGAAGCTTAGGTTCATGGTCAGTCTCAGGAAGAGGTGTTGGAGGTTTTGATTGGTTTGTTGGATGGGGTGTTGGTTGGGGTAAAGGGTAGGAGTTTGGGTTGGAGGATTAGTGTGAGGATTAGTCATGATGTTAGTATGATAGGGAGTCAAGGGGCTGGGTTGAGTTGTGGCATACCATTGAGGAGGGGAGGGTGGTCCTCTTTCTCTAGCTTAAAAGGCTAGTGCTGTTGCATAGCTTCTCAATGATTAGGAGGATATGAGTGAGGATCAGTGTTCGAAGTGGGCTAGGGGGGTTGATTCTACTACGATCGGTATGTAGCTGTGGTTAGCCCCGCAGATTTCTGAGCATTGACCGTAGAAGATCCCTGGTCGTGCAGTGATGAATGATGTTTGGTTCAGTCGTCCTGGGATAGCATCGGTTTTTACGCCTAGTGCGGGGATTGCCCAGGCATGGAGTACGTCGTTGGCTGTAACGATGATGCGGATGGGGGACTCTATTGGAACGACCACGCGGTGGTCAACTTCTAGGAGTCGGAAGTGTCCCAGGGGGAGGTCTGTTGTTGGGATTATGTAGGAGTCGAATGTTAGATCTTTGAAGTCTGTGTATTCGTAGGTTCAGTATCATTGATGGCCGATGGCCTTTAATGTAAGGTCTGGTTCGTTGATTTCGTCTATTATGTATAGGATTTGTAGGGATGGGAGGGCAAGTATGATAAGGACGATGGCTGGGAGGATAGTCCAGATTAGTTCAATTTCTTGGGCGTCTACAGTGCTTGAGGATAATTTTTCTATTAGCATGAGTGCCAGGAGGTACAAGACTAGACTGCAGATTGCTAGTGCAACTATTAGGGCATGGTCGTGGAATTCAACGAGTTCTTCTATAATGGGGGATGAGGCATCTTGGAATCCGAGTTGTGAGTGGTTAGCCATGGTGGGGTGTACAGGGTTTTCACCTGTGACTTAGTCTTGACAAGGCTATGTAATTAGTTTACTAACATCCCATGAAAGAAAGAAGCATAGGTGGTTAGATGCGGCTGGCTTGAAACCAGTGTACGGGGGTTCGATTCCTTCCTTTCTTGTACTTGAACAAAGGCTGGCTCTTCGAAGGTGTGGTATGGGGGTGGGCAGCCGTGGATTCATTCGACGTTAGTTGTGGTTAGTTCTGGTTGTTTGACTTTACGTTTTGAGGCGAAGGCTTCTCAGATGATGAATATTAGTATGATTACGGCTGTTATTGAGATTAGTGAACCGATAGAGGACATAGTGTTTCATAGGGTGTAGGCGTCTGGGTAGTCTGAGTATCGTCGAGGTATCCCAGCGAGGCCTAGGAAGTGTTGTGGGAAGAAAGTTAGGTTTACGCCTGTGAATATGACCCCGAAGTGTGCTTTAGCTCATGTAGGGTGGAGGGTAAATCCTGTTAATAGGGGAAATCAGTGGGTAAGTCCGGCTAGGATGGCGAAAACGGCCCCTATTGAGAGGACGTAGTGGAAGTGGGCAACTACGTAGTATGTGTCGTGTAGGGCAATGTCTAGTGAGGAGTTTGCTAGGACGATTCCTGTTAGGCCTCCGATGGTGAAGAGGAAGATGAAGCCCAGGGCTCATAACATTGGGGGGTCTCATTTGATAGTTCCTCCGTGCAGTGTTGCTAGTCAGCTGAAGACTTTAATGCCGGTTGGGATAGCAATGATTATAGTAGCAGATGTGAAGTATGCTCGGGTATCTACGTCTATTCCTACTGTAAATATGTGGTGGGCTCATACGATGAAGCCCAGGAATCCGATAGACAGCATGGCTCATACTATTCCTATGTAGCCGAATGGTTCTTTTTTGCCTGCGTAGTAGGCTACTACGTGGGAGATGATTCCAAAGCCTGGTAGGATTAGGATATAGACTTCGGGGTGTCCGAAGAATCAGAAGAGGTGTTGGTATAAGACTGGGTCACCTCCCCCGGCTGGGTCGAAGAATGTTGTGTTGAGGTTTCGGTCTGTTAGTAGCATGGTAATGCCGGCAGCTAAGACCGGGAGTGAGAGTAGTAGTAGGATGGCGGTAATGAGGACGGACCATACGAATAAGGGTGTTTGATATTGTGAGAGGGCTGGGGGTTTTATGTTGACGGCAGTAGTGATGAAGTTGATTGCCCCTAGAATCGATGAGATTCCTGCTAGGTGCAGGGAGAAAATGGCTAAGTCTACTGATGCGCCAGCGTGGGCTATGTTGCCTGCTAGAGGGGGGTAGACAGTCCACCCGGTGCCGGCGCCTGCTTCTACTGTTGAGGAGGCTAGCAAGAGAAGAAAGGACGGGGGGAGTAGTCAGAAGCTTATGTTGTTTATACGTGGGAAGGCTATGTCAGGGGCACCGATTATAAGTGGAACGAGTCAGTTTCCGAAGCCCCCGATTATAATTGGTATAACTATGAAGAAGATTATTACGAAGGCATGGGCAGTGACTACTACATTGTAGATTTGGTCGTCGCCCAGTAGAGTGCCGGGTTGGCCGAGTTCTGCACGGATGAGTAGGCTGAGGGCGGTGCCGACTATGCCAGCTCAGGCGCCGAAGATTAGGTATAGGGTGCCAATGTCTTTATGGTTGGTTGAGAATAGTCATCGGTTGATAAATGTCACAGGTAAGATGGCTGAGTGTTTAAGCGTTAGGCTGTAGTCCTTTTTACAGGGGTTTAATTCCCTTTCTTATCGACCCTGTGGTGAAGTTCATGTTGAGTTGCAAACTCATTGATGCACGTTAAGGATGTGCCAGGGTCTAGTAGGTAGAAGCCTGTTGGTTGAGGCACCTAGCTGTTAACTAGGGTTTTATGGGATCGAGGCCCATCTATCTAGGTAAGGTCCTAGCTTAATTAAAGCATCTGAGTTGCATTTAGGGGATGCAGGGTAGTGTCCTGCGGGCCTTAGCAGAAACTAAGAGGGTTTAACTCTTATTTAAGGCTTTGAAGGCCTTCGGTTTAGCGGTTATCCTAAGTTTCTAGGTAGTGGTTAGGATTAGGGGGGAGAGTGGTAGAATCAGTGTTGATAGGGTGGCGAGGATGGCGGTTGTGGTGCTTGCTTGTTTGGTGAGGTGCCACTGTTTTATGTGGTTTGTAGAGTTGGGGGGTAGTGTAATTGTTGAATGGTATGCGAGGCGGAGGTAGAAGAACAGCCCTAAGAGGGAGAGGATGGCAATGATTGTGGCTGTTGTGGCTATTTCTTGCTTGGTTAGTTCTTGAATGATGAGTCATTTGGGGAGGAAGCCTGTTAGTGGGGGAAGTCCTGCTAGGGAGAGTAAGACTAGTATGAGAGTTGCGTTTAGTGTGGGGGACTTTGTTCATGATGTTATTATTGTTGCTAGTTTTAGGGCTTTGGTTGAGTTGAGGGTGAGGAATACAGTGGTGGTTGTTAGGACATAGAGATAGAAGGTGAGTAGGGCGAGTTTAGGGTTGTAGATGAGGATTGCAGCTATTCATCCTAAGTGGGCAATGGATGAGAAGGCTAAGATTTTTCGGAGTTGTGTCTGGTTTAGACCTATCCACCCTCCGAGGGCCACGGAGGCGATGGCTATGGTAGTTAGCAGTGTTGGGTTGAGTGAGTGGGAGGTTAGGAAGAGGAGGGTGATGGGAGGGAATTTTATTACTGTAGATAGGAGTAGGGCGGTGGTCAGGGGTGAGCCTTGGAGTACTTCTGGGAATCAGAAGTGGAAGGGTACTAGCCCCAGTTTTATAGCGATTGCTGCTGTTAGTAGTAGGGAGGCGGTGGGGTTGGTTAGTTGGGTAATATCTCATTGGCCTGTAGATCATGCGTTTGTTATGCTTGAGAATAGGAGGAGAGCAGAGGCTGTTGCTTGTACTAGAAAGTATTTGATTGTAGCTTCGATGGCTCGGGGGTGGTGGGATTTTGAAATGAGTGGGATGATGGCGAGGGTATTGAGTTCTAGTCCAGCCCAGGCTATTATTCAGTGAGTGCTTGAGATTGTAATAGTTGTGCCTAGAGTTAGGCTTAGGAAGGAGATTAAGTTTGTGTGGGGGTTCATTAGCAGAGGAGGGGGTTGAACCATCATTTTCGGGGTATGGGCCCGATAGCTTTGTTAGCTGACCCTGCTAGGAAATAATATAAAGGAAGTATGGAGGGCTTTGATCTCTTCTGTGTAGGTTCGATTCCTACTTTTCTAAGGCTTGTTAGGTTTTAGGAAATGAGAGGGCTGGTACACCTCTATGTTCACTTTATCATAGTGACCCTTTGCATTCAGGCACATTTCCTTAAACAAGGAGGCACCCCTGCGTAGCAGGTTGGCATGCTAATGTGCCAGAGGCATAGTGCTAGTGTTAAGGGTAAGAAGTTTTTTCAGAGGAGGTGTATGAGCTGGTCGTAGCGGAAGCGTGGATAGGAGGCGCGGATTCATAGGAATCCCGAGGAGAGTAGGAGAGTTTTTGTTGCCAAGGCCATGGTGAATAGTTGTGGGGATAGATTGAGTGAGCTGGGGTTTAGGAATAGAATTGTAGTTAGTGTGTTTATTAGTATGATATTTGCGTACTCAGCTAGGAAGAACAGGGCGAATGGTCCTGCGGCGTATTCTACATTGAAACCAGAGACTAGTTCGGATTCCCCTTCTGTTAGGTCAAAAGGTGCCCGGTTTGTTTCGGCTAGGGTTGAGATGTATCATATTATTGTGAGAGGTCAGGAGGAGAAGATGAGGTAGAGGGGTTCTTGAGTGGTAGTGAGTGTGTGTAGGGTGTAGTTGCCGCTTAGGAGGATTACGGATAGAAGGATGATAGCTAGTGTGACTTCATAGGAGATAGTCTGTGCTACCGCTCGGAGGGCCCCGATCAGTGCGTATTTTGAGTTTGAAGCCCATCCAGACCATAAGACTGAGTATACCGCTAGGCTTGACATGGCTAGGAGGAAGAGTAGTCCTAGGTTTAGGTCAGCGAGGGAGAAGGGAATGGGGAGTGGAATTCAAATGGTCAGTGCTAGGAGGAGGGCTAGCATGGGCATTGTGATGAAGAGGAGTGGGGAGGAGGTAGATGGGCGGACGGGTTCTTTAGTAAATAGTTTTACGCCATCGGCTACTGGTTGTAGCAGGCCGAAGGGCCCTACAATGTTTGGGCCTTTTCGAGCTTGTATGTAGCTTAGGATTTTTCGTTCTACTAGTGTTAGGAAAGCCACGGCAATTAGAATGGGAATTGCGTAGGATAAGGTTATGACGAGGTGCGTCAGGGCAGAGAGCTGGGTCATTGTAGAGGGCTAGGGAGAGGACTTGAACCTCTGGGTAAAGGGCTTAAGCCTTTTGCATTTACCGGGCTCTGCCACGCTAGCGGCCCCTTTTCTAGGGGTTGGTGGGTTGTGTGGGCTCTCTTTATAATTTAGTTGGTGTCATTATTTAGGGAGAAGGCGTGCCTATAGTATTGGCCTTACTTTTCCGGTCCTTTCGTACTGGGAAAAGTGTTGCATAGATAGAAACCGACCTGGATTGCTCCGGTCTGAACTCAGATCACGTAGGACTGTTAATCGTTGAACAAACGAACCCTTAATAGCTGTTGCACCATTAGGATGTCCTGATCCAACATCGAGGTCGTAAACCTCTCCGTCGATAGGGGCTCTTGGGAGAGATTGCGCTGTTATCCCTGGGGTAGCTTGGTTCATTGGTCAATTGATATTGGGTCTGGTTACTGTTAGTACATTGAGGGGTTGCTCTTGGTTAAGAGGGGTGGTCTTGTTTTTGGAGGATTTTCTTTTCTCCAAGGTCGCCCCAACCGAAAAATGCAGGCCAGCGTTTGGTTTTGATCGTGGACCTGGTAGGTGTATATCTGTGTATGGTGGCTGCTGATTTTTAAGTTCCACAGGGTCTTCTCGTCTTATGTTCTTATTCCTGCTTTTGCACGGGAAGATCAATTTCACTGACTATCTGCAGGAGACAGCTAAGGCCTCGTTTAGCCATTCATACAAGTCTCGATTTATGGGACAATTGATTGCGCTACCTTCGCACGGTTAGGATACCGCGGCCGTTGAACCGGGGGTCACTGGGCAGGCATCACCTTCAATACTTGGGTTGCTGAAGGCTATGTTTTTGGTAAACAGTCGGGTCTTGGGTTTGCCTAGTTCCTTTTGCAGATTTTAGTCCTTCTAGTAGGCGCTCCTGGGTTGGGTCAACAGAGTATTTCTAATGTATTAGCTTGTTTGGGTTGTAGCATTAGTTGAATTTGTTAATAATGCGGTGATGTAAGTTTGCGCTTAAGAGGGATGTCCCTAGTTACTCATTCTAGCATTGATTCTCCTATTATAATAGGTTAGCCTGTTAAGGGGGAGGGAGTCATATTGTTTTTGTATCTTTGGGGGAGGAGAGCTTTGACGCCATCTTTGTTGATGGCTGCTTAAAGGCCCACAGGCTGGAGGGAGTTTATGTTTATCCGCTGTAGGAGGTTGTGTCCTCTTTTAAAGGGGCTGTACCCCCTTTAAATTGCTCCTGATTCGCTACGTGAGGGTTCGGTCAAGGATCCGTGGAGAGGAGTCAAGGTGGAACTTAGATTCGTCTTACAGGCAACCAGCTATCACCCAGCTCGGTTGGCTTTTCACCTCTACTAGCAGGTCATCCCACTCTTTTGCAACAGAGACGGGTTCGCTCGGGTAAGCTGCCTGCAAGTAGCTCGCCTGGGTTTCGGGAGGGCAAGCTTAAAGGCACTTTGCTTGGTTATTCTTGCTAAACCATGATGCAAGAGGTACAAGGATTTATCTTTGCTGTATACTGCTTGGGGTTTCATTGTTATTTCATCTTTCCCTTACGGTACAGGAATCTCTATCGCGCCAGGGTGGGAAACTTTTCTATCGCCTATACTAAGCTAAGAGAATGTTTTAGTTTATGGGTGAAAGTAGTTTTTGACTGTGGGCTATGATGTGGGGTCGGGCTAGAGTTTGGCTTCAGGGCGACCTAGGTGGGTGGTAGGCATCTTTCAGGTGTAAGCTGAATGCTTTGGATTATAGCTACGCCCTGGTATGCTAAGTGCACCTTCCGGTACACTTACCTTGTTACGACTTACCTCATCTTCAGCTGATTGAGTTATTAGTTATGGAGGTCATAGCTCGTGAGGAGGGTGACGGGCGGTATGTACGTGCCTCAGGGCCGGCTTAAATAGGGCTCTATCGTCCCGTTTTACTGCTAAATCCGCCTTCCAGGGGTTGTTTCATACCCCCTTCCGTGTATTTTCTATTTTAGAAAATGTAGCCCATTTCTCCCACCCCATGGGCTATACCTTGACCTGTCTTTTTAGCGGGTGGGGCTATTGGGCTCACTGTTGGTCTTTCAGAGGAGGTGGGCTGGCGACGGCGGTATGTAGGCTGCTCTGGCAAGGGGTGGTAGGGTGTAGCGTGGGTTATCGATTATAGAACAGGCTCCTCTAGGTGGGTTTGGGGCACCGCCAAGTCCTTAGAGTTTTAAGCGTTTGTGCTCGTAGTTCTCAGGCGGATACTTTGGTGGGGGAAGTATCAAGATTTAGGGCCAGGCATAGTGGGGTATCTAATCCCAGTTTGTACCCTGGCTTTCGTGGGGGCTAGTTGGTCGTGGGTGCTAGGGTCGCCTTGAGGGTGGTTTTAGGTGCGTCTTAGGCTTATGACAGCTCAGTTGCAGTTCAACCCTAGTCGTCTGGATAGTAAGTACCCACTCTTTACGCCGAATGCTGTTAATTTGGGTTTCTTGTATGACCGCGGTGGCTGGCACAAGATTTACCAACCCTGGGAGGGACGGTGCTATAACTAAGTCAAGTTTACACTTATTGCTTAATGTTAATTACTGCTGAGTGCCCGTGGGGGTGTGGCTGAGCAAGGCGTCTTGGGCTACGGCTAATGGGTGTGCCTGATGCCGGCTCCTGTCATCTTGGTAAGAAATCGGGGGCATTTACACTGGAGCGCGGATACTTGCATGTATATGTTTAGCACTAATTAACAGAAAGGTTAGGACTAAGTCTTTTGTCCATGGGCTACATGTGGCGGCCAACTTGGCATCTTCAGTGCCATGCTTTGTTATAAGCCACTGGGACGTGTAGAGTTGCCCTGCTCATTCTGTTATATCGTTAGTCATTTGTTTCATGGCTTTTGTAGAATTGCTCATCTGTTAATCGTTAGTCATTTGTTTCATGGCTTTTGTAGAATTGCTCATCTGTTAATCGTTAGTCATTTGTTTCATGGCTTTTGTAGAATTGCTCATCTGTTAATCGTTAGTCATTTGTTTCATGGCTTTTGTAGAATTGCTCATCTGTTAATCGTTAGTCATTTGTTTCATGGCTTTTGTAGAATTGCTCATCTGTTAATCGTTAGTCATTTGTTTCATGGCTTTTGTAGAATTGCTCATCTGTTAATCGTTAGTCATTTGTTTCATGGCTTTTGTAGAATTGCTCATCTGTTAATCGTTAGTCATTTGTTTCATGGCTTTTGTAGAATTGCTCATCTGTTGTATTATTGGTTGTTTGTCATGGGTTGTCTGGGTGGTGGTTTGGGCGCGTGGTGTTCGTGGTGATAAGAGTTGATGAATTTGGTAGGGGAGTTTCATTAGTATTTTGGTGTATTAACGCATAAAATCACGTATAAAATAAGGTGTAATTATCTGAAATAACTAATGGAACTTCAGTGCCGTTGACGAATAAAAATGTGAAAAAGTGTGAATAAAATTCGTGAAAAATGGTTGGTGATTTGGTCATGAGTGGCTGGTGTTGCTTTAGAATTGAAGGGGAAAAAGAAGGGTGGGATGTGTTTTGAACAACACATATATACACACATAAACAATGGTGTTGTAGGTTGGGTTTGTGGGTATGCTATGGTCAAGTGGTTATGATAGTGTGTTGGTGTTAGGGTGGTCTCTTTAATATTCTGGTCGTTAGTGATTAAGATAGCTTGAGATTTAAAGACTGGTCGGGAGTGGTAGTGTCCATATTTTAGATTGTGTTGTTGTGGTATGTGTGTGGGCTGTTTGTAGGGATTTCTTGAGGAGGGAGGACTGTTTGGGTGTTGTGATTGAGAGGTAAAATGGTGATTGATAATTTATTGAGTGTGTTCGTAAGGGGTAAGGGTCATGGGGTTAATTGGGTTATGGTTTGGGTGTGTGAAAGGGTAAGTAGTACTGGGGTGTAGGATTTTATTTATGTTGGGCTGTGGTTCTCGTGGGGAATTTAGGTAATTAAGTTTGGGTGGGTGGAGGAGGGTTAGTGGGTTGTGTTCTGTTGTTGTGTGGTTTGGTTTTGGAGATAGTTGTAGAGAGTTTGTTGATATGCAGTGTTGTTTTTGGTGTGTTTGGTTTGGGATGGGGTTGTGGATGCTCTGGGGCCTATGAAGTGTTGTAGTGGGTAGGGTATGTGTTTGTGTGGTAGTTTGGTATGGTGTAGTACATATATATACATGTATATATATATACATGCATATATATGCGCATATATACGTATATATACATGTATATACATACACACATATATATACACACGCGTTACATGTATATACTAAGTGTGTTGTCTGGGGTATGTGGAGTAAATAGTTTTGTATGTTATAATACGTGGATGTCTAGGCAGGGAGGTCCTATTGGGTTTCTGTAGTTGAAGTTTACAACGACGATTTTTCAGGTCGTAGATTTTGGAGAGAAGCCAAGCAGAAATTATAATGACATATTTTCTTCTTCTTTTGGGGGCTGGGTTTGTTTTGGGAGGGTTGGCAGTTGCGTCTAATCCGTCGCCTTATTATGGAGTGGTTGGATTAGTGGTGGGGTCTGTTATAGGGTGCGGATGGTTGGTGAGTTTGGGGGTGCCGTTTGTAGCCTTGGTGTTGTTTATGGTGTATTTGGGTGGGATGTTGGTGGTCTTTGTCTATTCGGTAAGTCTGGCGGCGGATCTTTTTCCGGAGGCTTGGGGGGATTGGCGAGTTCTGGGGTATGGAGTGGGGATGGTTTTGGTGCTTGTTGTAGGAGTAGTTGTAGGTGAGGTTGGGTGCTGAAAGGCGGGGGTGGTTACTGTTGATGAGGGAGGTGTGTTTGTGGCTCGGTTGGATTTTAGTGGCGTTGCTGTGTTTTATTCGTGGGGGGCGGGGATGTTTTTGGTGGCGGGGTGAGGGTTGTTGTTGACGCTGTTTGTTGTATTGGAGCTTGTGCGAGGGTTGTCTCGTGGAGCGATTCGGGCAGTTTAGGGGAGGACATCAGAGAATAGTTTAATGAAAAATACCAGCTTTGGGAGTTGGTGATAGAGGTTTAAGCCCTTTTTTTCTGAAGTTTGTCGATGGATGATTATAGATGAAATTCTAGAGGTTGTTTGTGATGGTTTGTGGAAAAAAAATGACGAATGATGTGATAAAATGATGAATGATGGAGTTTGAATTATTAATGGGATTCCAGTGCCTTTGACAAACAAACGAATGTGAAAAAAGTGTGAATAAAATTTGTGAAAAAACACGGTTAGCGTTTTAGTTAGAAGTGCCTAGTGTTGTTTAGAAAGTAAGAGGAAAGGAAAAATAGAATAACATGTCCCACAAGCATTCACTAAATAGCACCATGAGTAGGGTCTGTGGACACGCCATAACCAAATGGCCATGACAGTGCATCAGTGTTAAGATGATTCCCCCAATACTCCAACCGTCTCATTAAGTAACTCTTGAGATCCAAGAACTGGCCGAGAACCAGCAGCGTCCATGTCTGTAGATTGTATTCGCCGCGGTGCATATATGAGGGCAACCTGTGAAGACCCCCCCAAAAAAAAAGGGAACCAACAGTAGAGAACCACCCGGATGCCGCGATTAAGAGGCAAAATGGTGATCAATAGCCTACCAGATGTATTCGTAAAGAGCAAGGTCGTAGGACTAACCAAGTTGTGGCCCTGACATAGGAACCAGAGGCGCAAAAGAGCAAGTAGTGCTAGGGGTGTAGGGGGAAAGTATGGTCCTGAAGCTAGTAACGCAGGGTCTGACATACGTTGAGTTGCTGATTTCTCGTGAGGAGTCCGACTAATAAATAACCTGGTCCGACAGCTACCGGTCCGACGAGAGAGGATCGCAAGTTATGCCCGGCTACCATGCAGAGTTTGTCCCCAAGAATATCCGTAGGGAGAACCTATTAATACACGAGGTCGCTACCTCTGGTATGGGTCTAGCCCGGGGGGAGATCGAGGACATTCTAGGAGTCCATGAAGTGTTAACCTACCCCTGAAAGTGGAGATGGCCTAAGTAAGTGTATGCCCGTATTACATATATATGAATATAGTACATACATTAATATGCATTACATAGAATGGTGCATGATATGGGGAATATAGTTTAATGTACAATAATACATAGTGGGGGGGGAGGGGGGGGGAAAAGGGAAAGGAGGGAGGGGAGTTATTAGTTAAAATTTGGCAATAATGGCCCTTTCGGGCCAGGAACTCTAAGAAGGGGGGTAGTCTTCAGTCTTTGGTTTACAAGACCAATGTTTTTCATAAACTATTAGAGTATTTAGTGGTTGAGCATTTTGTTTTCTAGGGCTCCGATTAGGGGGAAGAGAACTAGAAGGATAGTAAAGTAGGTGAGGGAGGCCAATTGGCCAATAATGATGAAGGGGTGTTCTACTGGTTGGCTGCCGATTCATGTGAGGATGAGGAGGTTGGCAATTAGGGTTCAGAATAGGAATTGGGAGAGGGGTCGGAAGGTTATTGTGCGTTGTTTGGATTTGTGGAGAAAGGGGATTAGGAATAGGATTAGTACTGAGGCGGCGAGGGCCAGTACTCCTCCTAGTTTATTGGGGATTGAGCGTAGGATCGCGTATGCGAATAGAAAGTATCACTCTGGTTTGATATGTGGGGGTGTAACTAGTGGGTTTGCTGGGGTGAAGTTTTCTGGGTCGCCTAGAAGATTGGGGGAGAATAGGGCTAGGGTTATTAGTGGGAGTAGTATTAGCACGAAGCCTAGGATGTCTTTTAGAGAAAAGTATGGGTGGAAGGGGATTTTGTCGCAGTTTGAGATGATGCCTAGGGGGTTGTTTGAGCCAGATTCGTGTAGGAAGGTGAGGTGGATGATAGTAATTCCTGCGATTACAAAGGGGAGGAGGAAGTGTAGAGCGAAGAATCGGGTGAGGGTTGGGTTGTCGACTGAGAATCCCCCCCAGGCTCATTCTACTAGGGTGTGTCCGATGTAGGGGATTGCTGAGAATAGGTTTGTGATGACGGTAGCTCCTCAGAATGATATTTGTCCTCATGGTAGGACATAACCTACGAAGGCGGTTGCTATGAGGGTGAGTAGGAGGATGACTCCTGTGTTTCAGGTTTCTTTGTATAGGTATGAGCCGTAGTAGAGTCCTCGTCCGATATGTAGGTAGATGCAAATGAAGAAGAATGAGGCGCCGTTTGCATGGAGATTTCGGATGAGTCAACCGTATTGTACGTTTCGGCATGTGTGGGCAACGGATGAAAAGGCAAGGGATGTGTCTGCGGTGTAGTGCATGGCTAGTAGGAGGCCAGTCAGGATCTGTGTTAGTAGGCAGATTCCTAGCAGGGAGCCAAAGTTTCATCAGATGGAGATATTTGGAGGGGTGGGTAGGTCGATTAGGGAGTTGTTGATTGTTTTTAGGAGGGGGTGGGATTTTCGGGGATTGGGGGCCAT